CAGACAACAATTAGCCAATCTAGATTTACGAATTATTATAGACTATTCATTGGTAGAATGGAAAGAATTGGAGGAAGAGGAACCCACAGGGAATGAATGGGAAGATCGAAAAGTTGGAAGAAGAAAAGATTTTTTGCTTAGACGCATGGAATTGGCTAAGCATTTTATTCGAACAAATATAGAACCAAAATGGATGGTTTTGCGTCTATTACCAGTTCTTCCTCCTGAGTTGAGACCAATCTATCATATAGATGAGGATAAACTAGTGACCTCGGATATTAATGAAATCTATAGAAGAATTATCTATCGGAATAATACTCTTACAGATCTATTAACAACAAGTATAGCTACGCCAGAAGAATTAATAATATCTCAGGAAAAATTGCTACAAGAAGCCGTAGATGCACTTCTTGATAATGGAATCTGCGGACAACCAATGAGGGATGATCATAATAGAGTTTACAAGTCGCTTTCAGATGTAATTGAAGGCAAAGAAGGAAGAGTTCGCGAGACTCTGCTTGGTAAACGGGTCGATTATTCAGGGCGGTCCGTGATTGTCGTGGGCCCTTCACTTTCATTACATCGATGTGGATTGCCTCGCGAAATAGCAATAGAACTTTTCCAGGCATTTGTAATTCGTGACCTAATTAGAAAACATCTTGCTTCGAACATAGGAGTTGCTAAGAGTCAAATTCGGAAAAAAAAACCGATTGTATGGGAAATACTTCAGGAAATTCTGGATGACCATCCTGTATTGCTGAATAGAGCCCCTACTCTGCATAGATTAGGCATACAGGCATTCCTCCCCGTTTTAGTGGAAGGGCGCGCTATTTGTTTACATCCATTAGTTTGTAAGGGCTTCAATGCAGACTTTGACGGGGATCAAATGGCTGTTCATGTGCCTTTATCTTTGGAGGCTCAAGCAGAGGCGCGTTTACTTATGTTTTCTCATATGAATCTTTTGTCTCCAACTATTGGGGATCCGATTTCGGCACCAACTCAAGATATGCTTAGTGGACTCTATATCTTAACGAGTGGAAATCGTCGGGGTATTTGTGTAAATAGGTATAATCCATGTAATCGTAGAAACTATCAAAATGAAGATAATAACTATAAGTATACAAAAAAAAAAGAACCCTTTTTTTGTAATCCCTATGATGCAATTGGAGCTTATCGGCAAAAACGAATCAATTTAGGTAGTCCTTTGTGGCTGCGGTGGCGACTAGATCAACGCGTTATTGCTGCAAGAGAAGTTCCCATAGAAATTCACTATGAATCTGTGGGGACCTATTATGAGATTTATGGACACTATCTAATAGTACGAAGTATAAAAAAAGAAATTCTTTATATATATATTCGAACCACTCTTGGTCATATTTCCCTTTATCGAGAAATAGAAGAAGCCATACAGGGGTTTTGGCAGGGCTGTTGTAATTCTATGCTACCAACGGGAATTCGAGTCTCTCCGGGTTAACTAGGACCATAAGTGCAGAATTTCTACGTGAATCAAGATCTAGAAAAGGAAGTTTTCCAATCACTGACTCAAGCCCATTGTCAAATTCTACTCAGCGCAATATGGAGGTACTGATGGCAGAACGGCCCACTCAGGTCTTTCACAATAAAGTGATAGACGGAACTGCCATGAAACGGCTTATTAGTCGATTTATTGATCACTATGGAATAGGATATACATCACATATCCTGGATCAAGTAAAGACTCTGGGTTTCCGACAAGCTACCGCCGCATCCATTTCATTAGGAATTGATGATCTTTTAACAATACCTTCTAAAAGATGGCTAGTTCAAGACGCTGAACAACAAAGTTTTATTTTGGAAAAACACCATCATTATGGGAATGTACACGCGGTAGAAAAATTACGTCAATCGATAGAAATATGGTATGCCACAAGTGAATATTTGCGACAAGAAATGAATCCTAATTTTCGGATGACCGATCCTTTTAATCCAGTCCATATAATGTCTTTTTCGGGAGCCAGAGGAAATGCATCTCAGGTACATCAATTAGTAGGTATGAGAGGATTAATGTCGGATCCCCAAGGGCAAATGATTGATTTACCCATTCAAAGCAATTTACGCGAAGGACTGTCTTTAACAGAATACATTATTTCTTGTTACGGAGCCCGTAAAGGGGTTGTGGATACCGCTATCCGAACATCAGATGCAGGATATCTCACGCGCAGACTTGTTGAAGTAGTTCAACACATTGTTGTACGTCGAACAGATTGCGGCACCGTTCGAGGTATTTCTGTAAGTCCTCGAAATGGAATGATGACGGACAGGATTTTTATCCAAACATTAATTGGCCGTGTATTAGCAGATGATATATATATAGGTTCGCGATGTATTGCTACTAGAAATCAAGATATTGGGGTTGGACTTGTCAGTAGATTCATAACTTTTAGAGCACAACCAATCTCTATTCGAACCCCCTTTACTTGTAGGAGTACATCTTGGATTTGTCAATTATGTTATGGCCGGAGTCCAGCTCATGACGACCTGGTCGAATTGGGAGAAGCCGTAGGTATTATTGCAGGTCAATCTATTGGAGAACCGGGCACTCAATTAACATTAAGAACTTTTCATACCGGCGGAGTATTTACAGGGGGTACTGCAGAACATGTGCGAGCCCCTTCTAATGGAAAAATAAAATTTAACGAGGATTTGGTTCATCCGACACGTACACGTCATGGACATCCTGCTTTTCTATGTTCTAGAGACTTGTATGTAACTATTGAGAGTGAAGATATTATACACAATGTGTGTATTCCGCCCAAAAGTTTTCTTTTAGTTCAAAATGATCAATATGTGGAATCAGAACAAGTGATTGCTGAGATTCGCGCGAGAACATCCACTTTGAATTTGAAAGAGAAGGTTCGAAAACATATTTATTCTGACTCAGAAGGCGAAATGCACTGGAATACTGATGTGTACCATGCACCTGAATTTACATATGGTAATATTCATCTCTTACCAAAAACAAGTCATTTATGGATATTATTAGGGGAGCCCTGGAGATACAGTCTAGGCCCTTGTTCGATCCACAAGGATCAAGATCAAATGAACGCTTATTCTCTTTCTGTCAAGCCAAGATATATTGCTAACCCCTCAGTAACTAATAATCAAGTGAGACACAAATTTTTTAGTTCGTATTTTTCTGGTAAAAATCAAAAAGGAGATAGGATTCCTGATTATTCAGAACTGAATCGAATGACATGTACGGGTCGTTGTAATCTCAGATATCCGGCCATTCTCGACGGTAATTCCGATTTATTGGCAAAGAGGCGAAGAAATAGATTCATCATCCCACTCGAATCGATTCAAGAAGGCGAGAACCAACTAATACCTTCTTCAGGTATCTCAATGGAAATACCCAGAAATGGTATTCTCCGTAGAAATAGTATTATTGCTTATTTCGATGATCCTCGATATATAAGAAAGAGCTCGGGACTTACTAAATATGAGACTCGAGAACTAAATTCAATCGTCAACGAAGAGGATTTGATTGAGTATCGAGGAGTCAAGGTATTTTGGCCAAAATACCAAAAGGAAGTAAATCCATTTTTTTTTATTCCCGTGGAAGTCCACATTTTGGCCGAATCTTCTTCCATAATGGTACGGCACAATAGTATTATTGGGGCAGATACACAAATCACTTTCAATAGAAGAAGTCGGGTAGGCGGATTGGTCCGAGTGAAGAAAAAAGCAGAAAAAATGAAACTGATAATCTTTTCTGGAGATATCCATTTTCCTGGAAAGACAAATAAGGCATTCCGATTGATACCGCCAGGAGGGGGAAAACCAAATTCCAAAGAATACAAAAAATTGAAAAATTGGCTCTATATCCAACGAATGAAACTTTCCAGGTATGAAAAAAAGTATTTTGTTTTGGTTCAACCTGTAGTCCCATATAAAAAAACGGATGGTATAAATTTAGGAAGACTTTTCCCGCCGGATCTCTTGCAGGAAAGTGATAATCTACAACTTCGAGTTGTCAATTATATCCTTTATTACGACCCAATTCTTGAAATTTGGGACACAAGTATTCAATTAGTTCGGACTTCTTTAGTGTTGAATTGGGACCAAGACAAAAAAATCGAAAAGGCCTGTGCTTCCTTTGTTGAAATAAGGACAAATGGTTTGCTTAGATATTTTATAAGAATCGACTTAGCTAAGTCACCTATTTCTTATACCGGAAAAAGGAACGATCTGTCGGGTTCAGGATTGATCTCTGAGAATGGATCAGATCGCGCTAATGTCAATCCATTTTCTTCCATTTATTCCAATTCCAAGTCAAGGATTAAAGAATCCCTTAATCCAAATCAAGGAACTATCCATACGTTGTTGAATCGAAATAAGGAATCTCAATCTTTGATAATTTTGTCATCATCCAATTGTTTTCGAATAGGCCCATTCAACGATGTAAAATCTCCCAATGTGATAAAAGAATCAATCAAAAAGAACCCCCTAATTCCAATTAGGAATTCGTTGGGCCCGTTAGGAACAGGTTTTCCAATTTATAATTTTGATTTATTTTCCCATTTAATAACCCATAATCAGATCTTGTTAACTAACTATTTTCCACTTGACAATTTCAAACAGATTTTTCAAATACTTAAATATTATTTACTGGATGAAAATGGTCAAATTTATAATCCCTATTCATGCAGTAACATCATTTTGAATCCATTCCATTTGAATTGGTATTTTCTCCATTACAATTATTGTGAAGAGACATCTCCAATCGTTAGTCTTGGGCAGTTTCTTTGTGAAAATGTATGTATAGCAAAAAAAGGACCGCATTTAAAATCGGGTCAAGTTCTAATTGTTCAAGTTGACTCTGTGGTAATACGATCAGCTAAGCCTTATTTGGCTACTCCAGGAGCAACTGTGCATGGACATTATGGGGAAATCCTTTACGAAGGCGATACATTAGTTACATTTATATATGAAAAATCAAGATCTGGTGATATAACGCAAGG